TCGATTATGCAATCATAAAACTAAAGAAGAATACTTGCCTAAAATATATGATCCTCTCTTAAACGGATCCTATCGTGGAATAATTAAAAAATTTTATTTACCTTCAATCCTAAATGAAACTGCAGTCAAAAATTCGATAGAGACAAATTTTTTAAATAAACTCAATAAAGTTCATAGTATCCTTCTTTTTAAGGGTAAGGAACTTAATGTTCATAATTTTGAAGAATTGTACCAGAAATTGGAAGGGAAAATAGCTACATTGGAAGAGAAATTGGTCCAGAAATTGGACCAGAAATTGGAAGAGAAATTGGAAGAGAAATTGGGACAGAAAATATATACATTGGATCAAAAAGCATTAGCAAGAGAATTGAGTCTTTTAATCGATGAATTTGCTAAAGAATCAACATCAAATTGGAAAAGAATTTCTTTATTTCCGGAACAAAGACGAATTGATTCAGAAGATCCAGAAAAAGTTTTGAAATTTTTAATCGAAAGAGTCATAATTGATCCCATCATTCAAACAATATGCGATACAGCCATAATTCCTCCCATGGAAAAAACAACTCGAAAAAAATCGATTGGAATAAATAAAAAAGTCCCCCGATGGTCATACAGATTATTCAGCGAGGTAGAACAACTCGGAAAAACTGCAACAACGGAAGAGGGGGAAGAGTGGATAGTAGACCATCAAATTCGCTCGAGGAAAGCGAAACGTATGGTTCTTTTTACGCAGGGTCCAGAGAATGCCGCCCCAACTATGACGAAGCCTAATGAACTAGAAGAAGTGGATATGATAGATTATCCCTATGAAGCGGATTTTCGTCGAGACATAATCACAGGTTCTATGCGTGTTCAAAGACGTAAAACCCTTACGGGGAAAATGTTTCCCTTATATCCGTATTCCCCACTTTTTTTCGACAGAGTAGGATTTTCTTGGGATGTTCTTTTCGAACCATTCATATTATCAGTAATTGAGATTTCCGACCTAATACAAGACATTTTTAGAAAGGGTATAAAAGGAAGCGTAGCAAAAAGAATAAAGAGGTTGAAAAAACAAAAAAAAATGTACATGGAGGAAAACAAAAGCTACGAAGAAATTCAAAAAGAAGTCAATGAAATGGAAAAGGGGCGGGACGGGCAGACGGAAATGGAACGAATAGAAAGGACACGAGAAAAAATAGCAGACCTCTATGATATCCTTATTTATGCTCATGGAATAAGAGCTTTGATTTTACTAATTCAGTCGAGGCTTAGACAATCTATTGTATTACCTTCATTGATACTAGCTAAAAATATTGTCCGTTTCTTATTACGCCAAGAGCCCGAGTGGGGGCAGGATATAAGGGAGATGAATAGAGAAGTGTATGTTATATGCACCTATAATGGTATGCCAGTACTAAAACCAGGAAGAAACGGAATTTTTCCTCCAAACTGGGCCACAGAGGGTATACAAATAATGATACGATTTCCTTTCCGTCTGAAACCTTGGCACCGATCTAAGATACGACCTTCTCGTAGGGATCCAAATCCAAAGCAGGAAAGTCCTGCTGCTTTTTTAACGATTTGGGGACTGGAAACTGACCGTCCTTTTGGTTCTCCTCTCGTAGGACTTGGTATTTTGTTTTGTTATTATTTTGGACCCCCTTTGAAAAAACTCCAAAAAGCAATTCTAAAATGGAGTTTTCGAGTTCTAAAAAGTTTCAAAGAAAGAAAAAAATTATTGTTTCTAAAGGTCCAAAAAGAACCAAAAAAATGGAGAGAGGATTCGAGTGAAATAAAAAAAGATTCTATAATCAATAATCAGATTATTCATGAATCATCCATTCAAACCCGATCTATGGATTGGACAAATTATTCACTGACAGAAATAAAAATGAAAGATCTGACTGATAGAACAAGCACAATCAGAAATCAAATAGAAAGAATTACAAAAGACAAGAAAAATGGATTTCGAACTCTAAAGATAAATATTAGTCCTAACAAAACAAGTTATGGTGCTCAAAAATTAGCATCACTAAAAAATCTTTTTCAGATATTAAAAAGAAGAAATGATCGATTAATCCGTAAATCACATTTTTTTTTTAAATGGATCGTGGAAAGGATATACACGGATATCCTTCTAGAGAGCTTTCCATATATCATTAATCGTCTTACTAATAGTCTTTATAGGCCCATGATCATTATAAAACTTTTTCGTAAATTAAAAAAAAAATCTTTTTTTGATACAAAAGAGAAAAAGATAATTGAGCGTATTTCAACTATACAAAAAAAACTTTCACCTTCTCGTATTCGTCATAAGATTCAGACGAAGTCGGAGGTTTCTTTTAAATTATCCCTCGTGTCACAGGCCTATGTATTTTACAAATTATCACAAACCCAGGTTATTAACTTGTATAAGTTAGGATCTGTCCTTCAATATGACGGAGCATCTTTATTTCTTAAGAATGAAATAAAAGATTATTTTCGAAGACAAGGAATAATTTCTTCCGAATTAAAGCATAAGAAACTTCAGAATTCTGGAATGAATCAATGGAAAAATTGGTTAAAGAGTCATTATCCATACGATTTATCTGAGCTAAAATGGTCTAAATTAGTACCGCAAAAATGGCGAAATAGAGTCAATCAACATTGTAGGGTTGAAAATCCAAATTTAATCAAACGGGATTCATCTGAAAGAGAGGAAAAGGTTTCGTTATTGCTAAATAAAAACGATCATTTTCAAAAACTGTATAGATATGATCTTTTAGCATATCAATCGATTTATTATGAAGATAAGAAGGACTCATATAATTACAACATACATAAACCGAAATTTGTTGATATGGGGGGGAGTATCCCTATTACTAATTTTATAAGAAAAGATTATTTTATGTATATAAAAAATCCAGATAGAAAATTTTGTGATACGAAAGGTCTTTTTTATCTCAAAATTAATAAAGATAAAGAAATCAACCCATCCAAGGGTTTCTTTTCTTTTTTTGATTGGATGGGAATGAGTGAAGAAAGACTAAACCGTCCTGTATCGAAGCCGATACCTTGGTTATTCCCACAATTTGAGTTATTTTTTAATGTATATAAAATGAAACCCGGGTTTATACCAATTCATTCACTTATTTTTCATTTTAATGAAGATGTTAGTGAAGATGTTAGTCAAAATAAAAATCTCACGAAAAATCAACCCCAAAGCATTTGGACTTGGGAAATCGACTTAGATGCGTTCATGAAAGGATCTTTTGCTTTGCAATTGAAATGGCTGCTGAGTCCTTTGACTATCGAATTATTCGATTATGCGCTGTCCGTACTTGAATGGGAAAAGGAAAGCAGAATGACAACAAAGTTTGGTTTCGGCTTTATTAAGAAGGAGGAGTTCACTCTGGATCCAATGCTAATCCGGGATTTGAATCTTTCAAAAATCCTAAAAGAGGGAATATTTATTATCGAACCAGTTCGTATACCTGTAAAACATAATGTAGAATTGATTATGTATCAAACCATAAGGATTTCTTTGGTTCATGAGATTAAACAAAAAAATAATCAAAAAAGATACAGAGAAAATATGGATAAGAATCATTTTGAGGAATCGATTGCAAGACATCAAATGATGACGAAAAATAGAAACAAAAATCATTATGATTTGCTTGTTCCTGAAAATATTTTCTCGTCTAGACGGCGTAGAGAATTGAGAATTCTAAGTTGTTTCAATTCAAGGAATAGTAATTGTGTGGATAAAAATGCAGTATTTTGCAATGGGAACAAGGTAAAAACCTGTGGTCAATTTTTGGATGAAAGCAAAGATCTTGATAGAGAGAAAATGAAATTAATGAAATTCTTTCTTTGGCCCAATTATCGATTAGAAGATTTAGCTTGTATGAATCGCTATTGGTTTGATACTAATAATGGTAGTCGTTTCAGTATGTTAAGGATACATATGTATCCACGATTGAAAATTGATTGATGATACAATTGTCTTCCCCTACGATATATATATCGGGTGGATAAATAGCTGCGCACATGCCTTGTCTTACATCCTTTTTTGATACATGAATACTAATTCAATGACGTATCAATTAGATCATAAAATGAATCAATAAGGAAATTAGGATTGATTCTTGTGTATACTAGATCAAAATACCTCGCATTATTATTACTGATCAGTCAAATTCATATTCGTAAAATAAAAAGAGTAAATTAATAAAAAAATTGACGCATACGAAGTTATATATATATGGATTTATAAAGTTATGACAAAAAATTCATTCATGTCAGTTATTTCGCAAGAAGAAAAGAAGGGATCTGTTGAGTTTCAAGTATTCTGTTTCACCAATAAAATACGGAGACTTAGCTCACATTTGGAATTACACAAAAAAGACTATTCATCTCAGAGAGGGCTACGGAAAATTTTGGGAAAACGTCAACGACTTCTGACTTATTTTTCAAAAAAAAATAGAGTGCGTTATAAAGAATTAATCAGTCAATTGAATATTCGAGCGATAAAAAAACGTTAATTTGAACAATTATTTTCTTTGATTTATTCGATCTTCAATTTGGATGAACTTCTTTTCGTTTTCAGCAATTCATGGAAGAAGAAATACGGAAAAAACTTATGACTGGACCAGTTACAAGAAAAGATCTAATGATAGTAAATATGGGACCTCACCACCCATCAATGCATGGCGTTCTTCGACTCATTGTTACTTTAGATGGCGAAGATGTTATTGACTGTGAACCAATAATAGGTTATTTGCACAGAGGAATGGAAAAAATTGCGGAAAACCGAACAATTATACAATATTTGCCTTATGTAACACGTTGGGATTATTTAGCTACTATGTTTACAGAAGCAATAACTATAAATGCACCAGAACAATTAGGAAATATTCAAGTACCTAAAAGGGCTAGCTATATCCGAGTTATTATGTTGGAGTTGAGTCGTATAGCTTCTCATTTATTATGGCTTGGACCTTTTATGGCGGATATTGGCGCACAGACCCCCTTCTTCTACATTTTCAGAGAAAGAGAATTGATATATGATCTATTCGAAGCTGCCACTGGCATGAGAATGATGCATAATTTTTTTCGTATCGGAGGAGTCGCTGCCGATTTACCTTACGGCTGGATAGATAAATGTTTGGATTTCTGTGAGTATTTTTTAACAGCAATTGCTGAATATCAAAAGCTTATTACGCGAAATCCTATTTTTTTAGAACGAGTTGAAGGGGTGGGCATTATTGGCGGAGAAGAGGCAATAAATTGGGGGTTGTCAGGACCGATGTTACGGGCTTCCGGAATACAATGGGATCTTCGTAAAGTTGATCATTATGAATGTTATGAAGAATTTGATTGGGAAGTTCAATGGCAGAAGGAGGGCGATTCATTAGCTCGTTATTTAATCCGAATTGGCGAAATGGTGGAATCTGTAAAAATTATTCAGCAAGCTCTAGAAGGAATTCCGGGAGGCCCCTATGAGAATTTAGAAATCCGACGCTTTAACAGAGTAAGAGATCCTGAATGGAATAATTTTGAATATCGATTCATTAGTAAAAAACCGGCTCCCACGTTTGAGTTATCGAGACAAGAACTTTATGTAAGAGTCGAAGCCCCAAAGGGCGAATTGGGAATTTATTTGATAGGAGATCAGAGTGCTTTTCCATGGAGATGGAAAATTCGCCCGCCGGGTTTTATCAATTTGCAAATTCTTCCTCAGTTAGTTAAAAGAATGAAATTGGCCGATATTATGACAATACTAGGTAGTATAGATATCATTATGGGAGAAATTGATCGTTGAAATGATAATTGATACAACAGGAGTACAAGCTATCAATTCTTTTTCTATATTAGAATTCTTAAAAGAAGTCTATGGGACTATATGGATGCTTGTACCTATATTGATTCTTATTTTGGGAATCACAATAGGTGTACTAGTAATTGTGTGGTTAGAAAGAGAAATATCCGCAGGGATACAACAACGTATTGGACCTGAATACGCCGGCCCTTTGGGAATTCTTCAAGCTCTAGCAGATGGAACAAAACTACTTTTCAAAGAGAACCTTCTTCCATCAAGAGGCGATATGGGTTTATTTAGTGTTGGACCCTCCATAGCAGTCATATCAATTTTACTAAGTTATTCGGTAATTCCTTTTAGCTATCGACTTATTCTAGTCGATCTCAGTAATGGTGTTTTTTTATGGATCGCCATTTCAAGTATTGCTCCCATTGGACTTCTTATGTCAGGATATGGATCAAATAATAAATATTCCTTTTTAGGCGGTCTACGGGCTGCTGCCCAATCTATTAGTTATGAAATACCATTAACTCTTTGCGTGTTATCAATATCTCTACGTGTGATTCGTTGAGACATCAAATTTCCACAATTTTTTCTTTCGAGAGTTTTCTAAGAATGAACTAAAATACATTGACTAGATAACTTTCTTTTTTATTCAACCTTCGGGTTGATGAACTAAACCAGATAGTTAGGTGAGTGAAAGAAAACAGCTTCGAAATTCGCAGTAAAAAGCTTGAGTCTCATTTCCTATGTACAAGAATTCCGCCAAAGTTAATATAAGTAAATAGAAGCAGTAAAGAAAAACTATTTACCCCAAGACTGGTTGATTAGTTATCATGGCTTGAAGCGGGTTAAACAGACAGATCCATTCTTTGGAGTTCGTGCTATCGTTTCTATCTATTACTATATATGATACGAATTGTCGAAAAGATTGAGTAAAACTGAGTGGATGGTTAGGAACACCAAGGTACACAAAGGATTAGTAATAGAGATTTTCTAAGTTATCGGAAAAAAATTCCACATAAACGAAATACTAATTGGGGCTTTAAATTAGTAGAAATGATCAAGTAGTACTCCCCAGAATTCCGATCCAGAGTATGCTGCTATCCACCGATAAAGTGAATGACTATCAGGAACGAAGTAATCCTTTACTTCCTTTTTTAGCAAAACAAAAGAACAAAAAATAGAAAGAATGTGATTGCAAAATTTTTTCTTATTCTTACTTTACTATAACACTATAACTATATTATTATCCTTGCTTTACTATAACTATATTACGATTCAGAAAGTTACACTTCATATCATGCTTCATGTTAATTTCTTTTCGTAATAAAAAAGGATAGGGTGAGATATCTATTAATATTTCTAAAAAGAGTCTTTTCTGAAGGGTTTAAATGAAGTCTCAACAAAAAAACTGAAAATAAATCAAATTAAAATAAATCAAATTGAAAATAAATCAAATACAAATATATATTAAATATTAATTTAATATTAATTTAATAAAAAAATGTAAAGGATGAGATCAATTCAGAAGCCTTTTAGTATAGCAGACAGAATTCCATTGGTCTAATTCGGAACCTTTCGATTACTTTTGATTCTATCTATCCTACAAAAATTTCAAAATGAAAAATATCGAAGCAGTCCTGAGATTTATGTGGGACCCTCGAGGAGCCGTATGAGGTGAAAATCTCATGTACGGTTCTGTAATAGCGATGATAACTGTGATCTTATCACCGACTAGAATTGTCTAACAGTTTAAGTACAGTTGATATAATTGAAGCACAGTCCAAATATGGTTTGTGGGGGTGGAATTTGTGGCGCCAACCTATAGGATTTCTCGTTTTTATAATTTCTTCTCTAGCCGAATGTGAAAGATTACCTTTTGATTTACCAGAAGCAGAGGAAGAATTAGTAGCAGGTTATCAAACAGAATATTCAGGTATTAAATTCGGTTTATTTTATGTTGCTTCCTATCTAAATCTACTAGTTTCTTCATTATTTGTAACAGTTCTTTACTTGGGAGGCTGGAATCTCTCTATTCCATACATATTCGTTCCTGACCTATTTGGAATAAATGCAAGGGATGGAGTCTTTGGAACAACAATTGGTATTTTCATTACACTAGGGAAAACTTTTTTGTTCTTGTTCATTTCTATCACAACAAGATGGACCTTACCTAGACTAAGAATGGATCAATTATTAAATCTTGGATGGAAATTTCTTTTACCTATTTCTTTAGGGAATTTATTATTAACAACTTCTTCCCAACTCCTTTCACTATAATATAAGCAAAATAGACTTTTTTTTATTCCCTAGTAACTAGATTGATAACTTGTCCCAAACAAGAGAAAGAAACAAACAAAAAATTTTTATCGATATTTAGGATATGTTCCCTATGGTAACTGGGTTCCTGAATTATGGGCAACAAACAGTACGAGCGGCTAGGTACATTGGTCAAGGTTTTCTGATTACCTTATCCCATGCGAATCGTTTACCTGTAACTATTCAATACCCTTATGAAAAATTGATCACATCAGAACGTTTTCGTGGTCGAATCCACTTTGAATTCGATAAATGCATTGCTTGTGAGGTATGTGTTCGGGTATGTCCTATAGATCTACCTGTTGTAGATTGGAAATTGGAAACTGATATTCGAAAGAAACGATTGCTTAATTACAGTATTGATTTCGGAATCTGTATATTTTGTGGTAATTGCGTTGAGTATTGCCCAACAAATTGTTTATCAATGACTGAAGAATATGAGCTTTCTACGTATGATCGTCATGAATTAAATTATAATCAAATTGCTTTAGGCCGTTTACCAATATCAATAATTGACGATTACACAGTTCGAACTATCTTGAATTGGTCTCAATTCAATAAAAAAGAAATACCTTGATAAATTCAAGAACCTTTTTTTCTTACTAAGGATATAAATTTAACAGGGTTGGTTTTTCTTTGTGAATGACTAAACTCAAAATAACAACTATTGATCTAGTTGATTCATGAAAATTGTGGATTTACTTGGAAATCTTTTTTAATGTAATGATTTCAACTAGATTCGAACTAGCCTTTCAGATAAAGAATGTGATTTGTACACTAACTGTACCTACATCAATTCGCATCCATTAGAATCGCATTCAACTAGGAACGTGTCTTAAATAGATCAACTTAACTTATCCTGGTCAGTTCAATAAGATCATGAAAGAGTCTTATTTTTTATATCTTTTTTTCATCGAATGGATTTACCTGGACCAATACATGATTTTCTTTTAGTCTTTCTGGGATCAGGTCTTATATTAGGAGGCCTAGGAGTGATATTATTTACCAATCCCATTTTTTCCGCCTTTTCGTTGGGATTGGTTCTTGTTTGTATATCTTTATTCTATATTCTAGCAAACTCTCAGTTTGTAGCTTCTGCACAACTCCTTATTTACGTAGGAGCTATAAATGTTTTAATCATATTTGCTGTAATGTTCATCAGCGGGTTAGAATATGACAAGAATTTTCGTCTTTGGACTCTTGGAGACGGAATTACTTTGTTAGTTTGTACCAGTATTTTTTTTTTATTAGTTACTACTATTCTAAATACGTCATGGTACGGAATTATTTGGACTACAAAATTAAACCAGATTATAGAACAAGATTTGATAAATAATAGTCAACAAATTGGAATTCATTTATCAACCGATTTTTTTCTCCCATTTGAACTCATTTCGATAATTCTTTTAGTTGCTTTGATCGGTGCAATTGCCGTGGCCCGTCAATAAGATTAAAAATCTTTAAAAGCGCCATTCCAAATCAAACTTTATTCTATTTCTCGTTTATCGTATCCATTTCAATTCAATTAGAATTGAATTGATGTATAATATAAAATAGAAATGTCAATCTATTACTAACATACTTCTTTGCTCTGTATTTGTTTGTTATATTCGAGTGAATGATATTTTTGTTCCTATTGAAATGAATCAAGATTGATAAGGAGTTGCTCAATGATGCTCGAACATGTACTTGTTTTGAGTGCCTATTTATTTTCTATCGGTATCTATGGATTAATCACAAGCCGAAATTTAGTTCGAGCTCTTATGTGTCTTGAGCTTATATTGAATGCGGTTAATCTTAATTTCGTAACATTTTCTGACTTTTTTGATAGTCGTCAACTAAAAGGAAACATTTTCTCCATTTTTGTTATAGCTATTGCAGCCGCTGAAGCAGCTATTGGACCGGCTATTGTTTCGGCAATTTATCGTAACAGAAAATCAACTCGTATTAATCAATCGAATTTACTGAATAAGTAGTATTAATATTATTTTGATAGAAATTTGAAGAGTTATCAATTCAAATTCAATTACTGGGTATGTAGAATCTTCAAAAATCTAAAAAATCAAAGTATTTTGGACCTCCTTTCTAAACCGACCCAGAAATAAGTTGATTCGACAAATTCTGGTGAATCATCGATTCGTCTGGTCTTTGCATATGTAATTCATTTACATACAATACAGGGTTATACTAGATCGAAATTAATGAGATTCAAAAAAAAGGTATAGATCCAATGTCACATTCAGTAAAGATTTATGATACATGTATAGGATGTACTCAATGTGTCCGAGCCTGCCCCACAGATGTATTAGAAATGATACCTTGGGACGGATGTAAAGCTAAACAAATAGCTTCCGCTCCAAGAACAGAGGACTGTGTTGGTTGTAAGAGATGTGAATCCGCCTGTCCAACCGATTTTTTGAGTGTTCGAGTTTATTTATGGCATGAAACAACTCGCAGTATGGGTCTAGCTTATTGATACGTTCCAGAAAACTCCACTTGAATCCTTTTTCTTTTTGTTTACCGACAAAAACCCGCGCTCGAAATGAAGTATATCTTATTTTGTTTCGAGTACGGGTTTTTTAGTCCAAGTGTATTTTGTCTTTACCACGAATTATTTTCCTTGGTTAACTTTAATTGTAGTTTTGCCTATATTTGCGGGTTCATTCATTTTCTTTCTCCCTCATAGGGGTAATAAGGTAATTAGGTGGTATACTTTGTGTATATGTATAGTAGAATTCCTCCTAACAATTTATGTATTCTGTTATCATTTCCAACCAGACGATCCATTAATACAATTGGCCGAAGATTATAACTGGATTCGCTTTTTTGATTTCCACTGGAGGTTGGGAATAGACGGACTTTCTATAGGACCCGTTTTACTGACGGGATTCATCACGACTTTAGCTACTTTAGCGGCTTGGCCAGTTACTCGGGATTCCCGATTATTCCATTTCTTGATGTTAGCAATGTATAGTGGTCAAATAGGATTATTTTCTTCTCGAGACCTTTTACTTTTTTTTCTAATGTGGGAATTAGAATTAATTCCCGTTTATCTACTTTTATCCATATGGGGAGGAAAGAAACGTCTATACTCAGCTACAAAGTTTATTTTGTACACTGCAGGGGGTTCCGTTTTTCTGTTAATGGGAGTTTTGGGTATAGGGTTATATGGTTCTAATGAACCAACATTAAATTTGGAAACGTTAGTTAATCAATCGTATCCTGTGGGATTAGAAATAATATTCTATATTGGATTTCTTATTGCTTTTGCTGTCAAATCGCCGATTATACCTCTCCATACATGGTTACCGGATACCCATGGAGAAGCACATTATAGTACTTGTATGCTTTTAGCCGGAATCCTATTAAAAATGGGAGCATATGGATTGGTTCGGATCAATGTGGAATTATTACCTCACGCGCATTCTATATTTTCTCCTTGGTTGATGATAGTGGGCACAATACAAATAATCTATGCAGCTTCAGCATCTCCGGGACAACGTAATTTAAAGAAAAGAATAGCATATTCCTCTGTATCTCATATGGGTTTCATAATTATAGGAATTAGTTCTATAACTGATACGGGATTCAACGGAGCCATTTTACAAATAATCTCTCATGGATTTATTGGTGCTGCACTTTTTTTCCTAGCAGGAACGAGTTATGATAGAATACGTCTTGTTTATCTCGACGAAATTGGTGGAATAGCCGTTTCAATGCCAAAAATATTCACACTTTTCAGTACTTTTTCGATGGCTTCCCTTGCGTTACCGGGCATGAGTGGTTTTTTTGCCGAATTAATAGTATTTTTTGGAATAATTACCAGCCCAAAAATTTTTTTAATGCCAAAAGTCCTAATTACTTTTGGCATGGCAATTGGAATGATATTAACTCCTATTTATTTATTATCTATGTTACGTCAAATGTTCTATGGATACAAGTTATTAAATAGTGCAAACTCTTCGTTTTTTGATTCGGGTCCGCGAGAGTTATTTGTTTCACTCACTATCTTTCTGCCAGTAATAGGTATTGGCATTTACCCAGATTTCGTTCTCTCACTATCAGTTGAGAAGGTAGAAGCTGTTCTATCTAATTTTTTTTATAGATAGTTTTAAACGGAAACTTTCTTTTTTACGTAACGCACAAAAAAACGAATTTTAAATTTTTATTTTTAAATTATAATTTAAATAGGATAGTTTGACGTTTGTGAGAACCATTTGAATCACTATACTACTTGATTGAAATGGTTCTCGACGAGACTTGCTTATTTTTATATGGATAGGGAATATACCCTGTCCTGTGGTTTTATTCGACAGGTTAGGTCCTTTCTTTAATTCAATTTAGGTGCTTTTTAATAGAAATGAACCATAACTATGTAATCCTATTCCTAATAGATTGACCCCAAAATAGCATATCCAAATTATAAGAAATCCTATAGAAGCCACAATTGCAGAATTTTCACTTTTCAAATTGATATTTATTTTAATATGTAAATAAATCGCGAATATGGTCCAAGTAATAAATGCCCAAGTTTCCTTTGGGTCCCAATTCCAATATGATCCCCATGCTTCATTAGCCCATACTGCTCCTGAAAGGATACCTATGGTTAAAAAGATAAATCCTAGACTAATAACACGGGAACTCCAATGATCTAATTGTTCAATTAACTGGGACCTATAATAATTACTAAGAGAAAAAAGATAAGTGCTTTGTAAAATATTGTTTTCTTTGTTCATGTATTGGATCTTCCCGAAGAACAAAGACTCGTTTAATAAAAATGGTTTTTTACCAAAAAGACTTATATTGTTTTGAAATGTAATGACTAGAAGGGCTACTGATAATAATGATCCACATAAAAGGGCTGCATAGGCCAATATCATCATACTTACATGCATCATTAACCACTGGGATTGGAGAGCGGGTACTAATATTGTGGATTGCTTCATTTGAGCTAGAAAGCCTGAAGTAGCAAAGCCTTGGGTAAAAATAGCACCGGGCGCTGTTATTGCACTTAAATTTTTTTTATGTTTTTTAAAATAAGGAATCATATGAATAATATAAAAACTCCACGAAAGGAAGATTAATGATTCATATAAATCACTTAATGGGAAATGCCCCGAATAAATCCAACGAATACCTAATAATCCTGTTAGACAGGAAAAAGTAAGTATCATACCCCTTTCTAATGAATCATCTAGTTCGACTATTTCGTTGACTACTAAAGTTATTAAATGAATTGTAATTACAATTGAAACGATTGAAAAGGAAATATGATTGAAAAGGTGCTCTAAAGTCAAAAATATCATAAGAATATATATATATAAAGATAAAGAAAAGAGATCCCTCACTTACAAATAGAAATTCAGAATGAAATTCATCTCATTGTGATTATTATTCATTCTAGGGCTATTAGATTCCTTTTTCGAATTTGTAAAAAAATGTGCCGCTACTCGGACTCGAACCGAGATGCTTTAGCACTGCTTCCTAAGAGCAGCGTGTCTACCAATTTCACCATAGCGGCTTGTTTGAAATCATAATAGCCTATTTATCTTTAATCGTCGAGATTGAAAGAGTCAATTCAATGGCGATATTTTTATAAAACATAAAAAAATGTTGAATAAAGACAATCGTAATTTGAATGTTCAATAAGAATCCTTTTTGGGGTTAGTGTCAGTTATAGTCAATAAGATTTCCTATAGTTTCTGTTTTCTTGAAATTGAAGTAACTATACAAATCCGCTATCTAGTAAGGATCCCTTTTTGACTAAATATATTTTGTTTGCTTTTCCATAGATATAAAAACCACTTTAATTTTCTATTGGGACCAGTCGGTTGATGGGGAAAGTAAGAATCCCCATCCCAGAAATGCTAAAATATACTAAAAAAAAAGAAGGATAGTGAAATCCTCTAGTTTTCAAACAAAAAAGTCCCGTATACAGACAGACGTATTTTGAGTTTACATATCATAAGAGAAAAGCAAGGTCTATTTCATGTTGATCAGGTCAAAAAAAAAACATTAATGAATACAAAGCATTCATTCTATATTTAAAATTTAGATGATTTCTTTTTTTTTCTATTTTTTTATGAATATAAATGATAAAGAAAATTTTGTAGAAGTTTTTTTTGAGTCAGCTCAATTCAGATTATTCTAACGTTTGATTACTTATTTTTCGTATAAAAAAACTTTTTGAATTCCCGGTAGAAAGAGATTTCGCTAATGAAAAAGCTTTTAATGCTGCCGAATATCCTTTTCTTTTCCAAATATTTTTACGAATACGCTTTTTGGAAATTGAAGTACGTTTTTTTGGAACTGCCATTCAAAAATGAATAGGTTATTCATTGTTATAGTTGTATGTGAAAGACATCTATTATGCAAAGCAAAGTAATCTTTCTGTCCTATTTTTATATTTAGTTATAGACTATGTTTTTTTAAAAAATAAATATCTCAAAAAAAACTAGAAATATAGGAAAATTACATATTTTTCTTATTCAAATTTCTATTTATAGAATACGATGTACCATAAAAAAGAAAATCAAGAAGCAAACTTTCGACTTCTATTTCTGTTTATTTTTGTTATGTGACTTTTGTATTTCATATTTGATTTATATGTCATATAATAAACACATCGAAGGGTTTAATTTTGGAATAGTTAAGTAAGCTATTCGTACCTAATTACCTAATAGAAAACTTGATTCTTTTTAAGAAATATAGGGTTTTTTGAATTGAAATGAGACTAGTTATTTAGTTAAAGTGGACATGATTTGATATGTTTTTCTCATTTTTTTTTTATTTTATGTTATGTAAAGTCGAAAGTAAAGTCTTGGCTAGCATAGAAAAATCAAAATATTCTTTTTTTTGTAATAGAAGACAATCAATCAAAGAGTTTTGCAGAGACCTAATAACTGATTCCGAATAAAAAAGTTAAATAGTTCCTAGTTTTTGACTTCACTTAGGTTATGAATTTTATTAGATCTTGTGATTCATATCAGTATCAGACTTACGTACTTTTTTGTTTGGCCTAATTTTTTATAATTTTTCTATCTATGGATTTATCAAAATAATAATGAAAAGTATAAATTTTGGATATTCTCTATATTCATAGGTTTCAATAGTTTAATTAATAACTATTTGGTCATTTGACCAATTAGAACTTCTTGAGTTGAATATTAATAAAATGCTTATTCTAATAATTTCGATTTCGAATAGAAAAAAATTATATTATCGCATATCTTAATTTTTTTTACTGACCTCTTTCGAAAGAGGTAAGAGCCGGTGAATCGAAAATCAAATTTTATTTTTTATGAAACATATATACCAATATGCATGGATCATACCTTTTATTCCACTTACAGTTCCTTTGTTAATTGGAACGGGACTTCTTCTTTTTCCGAAGACAACAAAAAATCTTCGGCGTATGTGGGCTTTTCCTAGTATTTTGTTGTTAAGTATAGTTATGATTTTTTCAATGAAATTGTCTATTCAGCAAATAAATAGTAGTTCTATCTATCAATCTGTATGGTCTTGGACCATCAATAATGATTTTTCTTTAGAGTTCGGTTACTTGGTTGATCCACTTACTTCTATTATGTCAATGTTAATCACTACTGTTGGTATTCTAGTTCTTATTTATAGTGACAATTATATGTCTCATGATCAAGGATATTTGAGATTCTTTGCTTATCTGAGTTTTTTCAATACTTCTATGCTTGGCTTAGTTACTAGTTCGAATTTAATACAAATTTATATTTTTTGGGAATTAGTTGGAATGTGTTCGTACCTATTAATAGGTTTTTGGTTTACACGACCTGTTGCAGCAAATGCTTGCCAAAAAGCGTTTGTGACTAATCGTGTAGGGGATTTTGGTTTATTATTAGGAATTTTAGGTCTTTATTGGCTAACAGGCAGTTTTGAATTTCGAGATTTGTTTGAAATATTCAATACCTTGATTTATAATAATGAAATCCATTTTTTAGTTGGAACTTTATGTACTTTCTTATTATTTGCTGGTGCAGTTGCCAAATCCGCCCAATTCCCCCTTCATGTATGGTTACCTGATGCTATGGAGGGGCCTACTCCTATTTCGGCTCTTATACATGCTGCCACTATGGTAGCTGCGGGGATTTTTCTTGTCGCTCGACTTTTTCCTCTTTTGATAGTCATCCCCTCCATACTACATCTAATCGCGTTAATAGGTATAATAACAGTACTTTTAGGAGCTACTTTAGCTCTTGCCCAAAAAGACATTAAGCGAAGTTTAGCTTATTCTACAATGTCTCAATTGGGGTATATGATGTTAGCTCTAGGTATGGGGTCTTATCGAGCTGCTTTATTTCATTTGATTACTCATGCTTACTCAAAAGCATTATTGTTTTTAGGATCTGGATCCATTATTCATTCTATGGAAGCTATTGTTGGGTATTCTCCAGATAAAAGCCAGAATATGGTTTTTATGGGGGGTTTAAAAAAACATGTGCCAATCACAAAAACTTCTTTTTTATTAGGTACACTTTCTCTTTCTGGGATTCCGCCCCTTGCTTGTTTTTGGTCCAAAGATGAAATTCTTAGTGATACTTGGTTGTATTCACCAATTTTCGCAATTATATCCTGGGCTACAGCCGGATTAACCGCATTTTATATGTTTCGCATCTATTTACTTACGTTTGAGGGTCATTTAAACGTTCATTTTCAAAATTATAATGGAAAAAAAAGTAGTTCCTTCTATTCAATATCCTTATGGGGTCAAGAAGGACTGAAACCTATTAACAAAAATTTTCGTTTATTCACTTTGTTACCAATAAAAAATAACGAAAGTTTTTCTAAGAACCCGCACGAAAATAAAAAAAAAAAGATGCGATCCTTTCTTATTATTAATAATTGTGGCAATAAAAAAATTGCGTCATATCCTCACGAATCGGGTAATACGATGTTATTCCCTCTACTTGTATTGATTTTATTTACTTTGTTCATAGGATTCCTAGGAATTCCTTTCAATCAAGAAGGTATAGATTTAGATCTATTGTCCAAATGGTTAACTCCGTCTGTAAACCTTTTACATCCAAAATTGAATAATCAAAATTCTTTTGATTGGTCTGAATTTGTGATAAATGCAACCCTTTCGGTTAGTATAGCTTATTCTGGAATAGTTATAGCGTCTTTTTTATATAAACCCATTTATTCGTCCTTACAAAATTTTGTCTTAATTAATTATTTTGCTAAAAGGCATCCAAATAGGGTTTTTTCGGACAAAATACAAAATGTAATATATGATTGGGCCCATCATCGTGGTTACATAGATGCTTTTTATACAACATACGTAATTCGGAGTGTAAGAGGATTGTCCGAACTAGTTAATTTTTTTGACAGACGAGTAATTGATGGAATTCCAAATGGATTAGGTGTTGCAAGTTTTTTTGTAGGAGAAGGTCTCAAGTATGTAGGGGGGGGGCGCATTTCTTCTTATCTTTTTTTTTCTTTATTTTATGCGTCAATTTTTTTATTAATTTACTCTTTTTATTTTACGAATATGAATTTGACTGATCAGTAATAATAATGCGAGGTATTTTGATCTAGTATACACAAGAATCAATCCTAATTTCCTTATTGATTCATTTTATGATCTAATTGATACGTCATTGAATTAGTATTCATGTATCAAAAAAGGATGTAAGACAAGGCATGTGCGCAGCTATTTATCCACCCGATATATATATCGTAGGGGAAGACAATTGTATCATCAATCAATTTTCAATCGTGGATACATATGTATCCTTAACATACTGAAACGACTACCATTATTAGTATCAAACCAATAGCGATTCATACAAGCTAAATCTTCTAATCGATAATTGGGCCAAAGAAAGAATTTCATTAATTTCATTTTCTCTCTATCAAGATCTTTGCTTTCATCCAAAAATTGACCACAGGTTTTTACCTTGTTCCCATTGCAAAATACTGCATTTTTATCCACACAATTACTATTCCTTGAATTGAAACAACTTAGAATTCTCAATTCTCTACGCCGTCTAGACGAGAAAATATTTTCAGGAACAAGCAAATCATAATGATTTTTGTTTCTATTTTTCGTCATCATTTGATGTCTTGCAATCGATTCCTCAAAATGATTCTTATCCATATTTTCTCTGTATCTTTTTTGATTATTTTTTTGTTTAATCTCATGAACCAAAGAAATCCTTATGGTTTGATACATAATCAATTCTACATTATGTTTTACAGGTATACGAACTGGTTCGATAATAAATATTCCCTCTTTTAGGATTTTTGAAAGATTCAAATCCCGGATTAGCATTGGATCCAGAGTGAACTCCTCCTTCTTAATAAAGCCGAAACCAAACTTTGTTGTCATTCTGCTTTCCTTTTCCCATTCAAGTACGGACAGCGCATAATCGAATAATTCGATAGTCAAAGGACTCAGCAGCCATTTCAATTGCAAAGCAAAAGATCCTTTCATGAACGCATCTAAGTCGATTTCCCAAGTCCAAATGCTTTGGGGTTGATTTTTCGTGAGATTTTTATTTTGACTAACATCTTCACTAACATCTTCATTAAAATGAAAAATAAGTGAATGAATTGGTATAAACCCGGGTTTCATTTTATATACATTAAAAAATAACTCAAATTGTGGGAATAACCAAGGTATCGGCTTCGATACAGGACGGTTTAGTCTTTCTTCACTCATTCCCATCCAATCAAAAAAAGAAAAGAAACCCTTGGATGGGTTGATTTCTTTATCTTTATTAATTTTGAGATAAAAAAGACCTTTCGTATCACAAAATTTTCTATCTGGATTTTTTATATACATAAAATAATCTTTTCTTATAAAATTAGTAATAGGGATACTCCCCCCCATATCAACAAATTTCGGTTTATGTATGTTGTAATTATATGAGTCCTTCTTATCTTCATAATAAATCGATTGATATGCTAAAAGATCATATCTATACAGTTTTTGAAAATGATCGTTTTTATTTAGCAATAACGAAACCTTTTCCTCTCTTTCAGATGAATCCCGTTTGATTAAATTTGGATTTTCAACCCTACAATGTTGATTGACTCTATTTCGCCATTTTTGCGGTACTAATTTAGACCATTTTAGCTCAGATAAATCGTATGGATAATGACTCTTTAACCAATTTTTCCATTGATTCATTCCAGAATTCTGAAGTTTCTTATGCTTTAATTCGGAAGAAATTATTCCTTGTCTTCGAAAATAATCTTTTATTTCATTCTTAAGAAATAAAGATGCTCCGTCATATTGAAGGACAGATCCTAACTTATACAAGTTAATAACCTGGGTTTGTGATAATTTGTAAAATACATAGGCCTGTGACACGAGGGATAATTTAAAAGAAACCTCCGACTTCGTCTGAATCTTATGACGAATACGAGAAGGTGAAAGTTTTTTTTGTATAGTTGAAATACGCTCAATTATCTTTTTCTCTTTTGTATCAAAAAAAGATTTTTTTTTTAATTTACGAAAAAGTTTTATAATGATCATGGGCCTATAAAGACTATTAGTAAGACGATTAATGATATATGGAAAGCTCTCTAGAAGGATATCCGTGTATATCCTTTCCACGATCCATTTAAAAAAAAAATGTGATTTACGGATTAATCGATCATTTCTTCTTTTTAATATCTGAAAAAGATTTTTTAGTGATGCTAATTTTTGAGCACCATAACTTGTTTTGTTAGGACTAATATTTATCTTTAGAGTTCGAAATCCATTTTTCTTGTCTTTTGTAATTCTTTCTATTTGATTTCTGATTGTGCTTGTTCTATCAGTCAGATCTTTCATTTTTATTTCTGTCAGTGAATAATTTGTCCAATCCATAGATCGGGTTTGAATGGATGATTCATGAATAATCTGATTATTGATTATAGAATCTTTTTTTATTTCACTCGAATCCTCTCTCCATTTTTTTGGTTCTTTTTGGACCTTTAGAAACAATAATTTTTTTCTTTCTTTGAAACTTTTTAGAACTCGAAAACTCCATTTTAGAATTGCTTTTTGGAGTTTTTTCAAAGGGGGTCCAAAATAATAACAAAACAAAATACCAAGTCCTACGAGAGGAGAACCAAAAGGACGGTCAGTTTCCAGTCCCCAAATCGTTAAAAAAGCAGCAGGACTTTCCTGCTTTGGATTTGGATCCCTACGAGAAGGTCGTATCTTAGATCGGTGCCAAGGTTTCAGACGGAAAGGAAATCGTATCATTATTTGTATACCCTCTGTGGCCCAGTTTGGAGGAAAAATTCCGTTTCTTCCTGGTTTTAGTACTGGCATACCATTATAGGTGCATATAACATACACTTCTCTATTCATCTCCCTTATATCCTGCCCCCACTCGGGCTCTTGGCGTAATAAGAAACGGACAATATTTTTAGCTAGTATCAATGAAGGTAATACAATAGATTGTCTAAGCCTCGACTGAATTAGTAAAATCAAAGCTCTTATTCCATGAGCATAAATAAGGATATCATAGAGGTCTGCTATTTTTTCTCGTGTCCTTTCTATTCGTTCCATTTCCGTCTGCCCGTCCCGCCCCTTTTCCATTTCATTGACTTCTTTTTGAATTTCTTCGTAGCTTTTGTTTTCCTCCATGTACATTTTTTTTTGTTTTTTCAACCTCTTTATTCTTTTTGCTACGCTTCCTTTTATACCCTTTCTAAAAATGTCTTGTATTAGGTCGGAAATCTCAATTACTGATAATATGAATGGTTCGAAAAGAACATCCCAAGAAAATCCTACTCTGTCGAAAAAAAGTGGGGAATACGGATATAAGGGAAACATTTTCCCCGTAAGGGTTTTACGTCTTTGAACACGCATAGAACCTGTGATTATGTCTCGACGAAAATCCGCTTCATAGGGATAATCTATCATATCCACTTCTTCTAGTTCATTAGGCTTCGTCATAGTTGGGGCGGCATTCTCTGGACCCTGCGTAAAAAGAACCATACGTTTCGCTTTCCTCGAGCGAATTTGATGGTCTACTATCCACTCTTCCCCCTCTTCCGTTGTTGCAGTTTTTCCGAGTTGTTCTACCTCGCTGAATAATCTGTATGACCATCGGGGGACTTTTTTATTTATTCCAATCGATTTTTTTCGAGTTGTTTTTTCCATGGGAGGAATTATGGCTGTATCGCATATTGTTTGAATGATGGGATCAATTATGACTCTTTCGATTAAAAATTTCAAAACTTTTTCTGGATCTTCTGAATCAATTCGTCTTTGTTCCGGAAATAAAGAAATTCTTTTCCAATTTGATGTTGATTCTTTAGCAAATTCATCGATTAAAAGACTCAATTCTCTTGCTAATGCTTTTTGATCCAATGTATATATTTTCTGTCCCAATTTCTCTTCCAATTTCTCTTCCAATTTCTGGTCCAATTTCTGGACCAATTTCTCTTCCAATGTAGCTATTTTCCCTTCCAATTTCTGGTACAATTCTTCAAAATTATGAACATTAAGTTCCTTACCCTTAAAAAGAAGGATACTATGAACTTTATTGAGTTTATTTAAAAAATTTGTCTCTATCGAATTTTTGACTGCAGTTTCATTTAGGATTGAAGGTAAATAAAATTTTTTAATTATTCCACGATAGGATCCGTTTAAGAGAGGATCATATATTTTAGGCAAGTATTCTTCTTTAGTTTTATGATTGCATAATCGAGTCTTTTTTTCGAGTACATCCAGATAAGGAGATCCTCTGTCTAGGGCTTCAATTCTATCTCTAAACTCGTTCCTTAGGCTCCTCCATTTTTTTTCATTGGTATAAATCCAACAATAATAATTATGCAGTTCATCATAGAAGAATTTATCCAGTTCATCACAGACGAATTTTTTTGTTGTAAAAAAAGAAAAATACATTTTTTGTCGTAGCATTTCAAAAAAAGCTGATAAACTGGATGGATATGTAAAAGAAATTCTTCGTTTTCCATCACTTTGACATGTATAAAAAAAATATTGTGACATTTCATTTCTTACAGCATGTTCGAATCGATAATTTTTTATATATCGCAATGGGCGATTCCATCGTTTATAGTCGAAAAGAAGACTCACAGGGGGTTTTTCAAACCAGAAGAGGTCTTTATCTTCTTCTTTTAAGTGAAAGTGGAATTCATCCTTTGTTTTGTCCTTTCCATTCACTCGGATCCTTTCCGTTTCATCGATTTTGTCCGGATCCTCCCTTTCTTCCGAAAAAAGGGAAGGAGAAGGATCTTCTTCGGTGAATCCCTCTTGTTCCTGTTTAGTCCCCTTCGTTTCGAAAGTTGTTTCTATTTCTACATCTCTTTCTGTCATTTGTGAGGTTTCTTGCAGTTTCCTACTCAAAATGGGTGACGGCATTCTGCCTAAAGAGTAGACACAGCTAATAAATAAG